TAAAAATTCGATTGACCATTTAGTATAATTGCTATGCTTAGTGTGTGACTCGTTAGTTTTTTCTTTAGAGTTTAGGGTTGAGATTAAAAAAAAAAAAAAATAGACTAACCCCTACTATGAACTTAGTAACCATATAAATTAATAACCAACTTATTGCTTCGTATCGTCAAGATCCCAAGAAACAGTCACTATATGGGTGGATCGATCATATAGTTGTAGCAACTGAAATTTTTTCCATAAAAAAGAAATCTGATTATGGGTTGTGAAGCAAAAATAAAGGGATGTGGATAAATGGAAGGATGATAGAAAGAGAGAACAAAAATATCAATGATATATGATTCCAATATGTATGGTCTATGAATAACCTCATAAAAGGCAGTGTGATAAAGCATTAATACTGATATAATCAATACTGATATAAATATATAAATGAAATATAAATAAATAAAATATAAAAAAAGAAAAAAAAATAATAATAAAAAAAAATAATAAATAATAAAGAATAAAGAGCCTCGGGTTAATAAAAACTGAGGAGATTGACTCGGGAACGAATTTTGCCGGAAGCTCCATTGCAGAGTTCAGGCCTAACCATTAATGGAGAAGCTATGGGAACGACGAAACCTGTGACTGCATAGGATTCTATTGAAAACGAATCCTAATAATTCATTGGGTGGGATGGCGGAACGAACCAAGAAAAAATTGATTTATTCTGAGAGGTGTCATGAATTGACCCTACGAATGAAAGAGTCAATATTCGCCCGCGAAACCTTTATTTATTGGATTACAATTTTTGGCGCGATTCGATAGAGGTAAAAATAAGGATTCATTATATTATACGTTATATTCTAAAAAAAGAAGCATTTTTTATATTTTCTATATCTAATAATATACACGTCCAGCTGTATATTTTGTATATACATCTTCCTTTGTAACAAATTAAATAAATATGGAACAATTAAATATCAATAAATGCCATTCATTACTTATATATACTTATATTATTAACTCATTTTATTATTAACTCATAATTACTTATATTATATTATTATTTATTATTATTATAATAATACATGTGTATCTGTAATATTATTGAATCGTTTCATTCGCGAGGAGCTGGATGAGAAGAAACTCTCATGTCCGGTTCTGCAATAGAGATGGAATTAAGAAAGAACCATCAACTATAACCCCAAAAGAACCAGATTTCGTAAACAACATAGAGGAAGAATGAAGGGAATATCTTGTCGAGGCAATCATATTTGTTTCGGCGGATACGCTCTTCAGGCACTTGAACCCGCTTGGATCACAGCTAGACAGATAGAAGCGGGGCGGAGAGCAATGACACGATATGCGCGTCGTGGTGGAAAAATATGGGTACGTATATTTCCCGACAAACCTGTTACAGTAAGACCTACCGAAACACGTATGGGTTCGGGAAAGGGATCCCCCGAATATTGGGTATCTGTTGTTAAACCGGGTCGAATACTTTATGAAATGGGCGGAGTATCAGAAACTGTAGCCAGAGCAGCTATTTCAATAGCTGCGTGCAAAATGCCTATACGAACTCAATTTGTTATTTCACGATAGGGATGTAGAACTAAACAAAAGGGATATTGAGGATGAAAAAACAACCGCAGGTTTATTTTTTTCTGGACGGACAATATTTCTTTTTTTCCTTCATCCTTTGCATTGAAATAACAGATTCAAATAAAAAATATATGATTCAACCTCAGACCCTTTTGAATGTAGCGGATAACAGCGGAGCTCGAGAATTGATGTGTATTCGAATCATAGGAGCTGGTAATCACCGATATGCTCATATTGGTGACGTTATTGTTGCTGTAATCAAAGAAGCAGTGCCAAATATGCCTCTAGAAAGATCAGAAGTCATTAGAGCTGTAATTGTACGTACATGTAAAGAACTCAAACGTGACAACGGTATGATAATACGATATGATGACAATGCAGCGGTCGTCATTGATCAAGAAGGAAATCCAAAAGGAACTCGAGTTTTTGGTGCGATCGCTCGGGAATTGAGACAGTTGAATTTTACTAAAATAGTTTCATTAGCTCCCGAGGTATTATAAATACTAGTAGATGACACTATGATATAGTAGGCTATCTGAAATAGATCAAATTAATAGATTGTGTCTCACGCATATACTTTTTAAAATTTCATAATTCAAAAAAAAAAAAACAAAGAAAAAAGAAAAAAGGAAACATGTTGATTATATCAAAATTCGGAGGCACAAAAAATTATAGTCCGTTATGGGTAGGGACACTATTGCCGATATAATAACTTCTATAAGAAATGCTGACATGAATAAAAAAGGAACGGTTCGAATAGCATCTACTAATATCACCGAAAACATTGTTAAAATACTTCTACGAGAAGGTTTTATTGAAAATGTTCGGAAACATCAGGAAAATAACAAATATTTCTTGGTTTCAACCCTGCGACATAGAAAGACTAGGAAAGGAATATATAGAACCGTTTTAAAGTGCATCAGCCGACCCGGTTTACGAATTTATTCCAACTATCAACGAATTCCTAAGATTTTAGGTGGAATGGGAATTGTAATTCTTTCTACTTCTCGAGGTATAATGACAGATCGAGAAGCTCGACTAGAAAGAATTGGAGGAGAAATTTTGTGTTATATATGGTGATCCTCCTCCTCTGGTATCCTAATTTTATCTCTAACTTCCCATTTGTGAAATAGAGAGGAAAAGTGAGTTATATACCTCTTCCTTCATTAGTTGATACTTCAAGGGGGTTACCTGGAATGAAAGAACAAAAATTGATTCATGAAGGTTTAATTACTGAATCACTTCCCAACGGTATGTTCCGGGTCCGTTTAGATAATGAAGATCTAATTCTAGGTTATGCTTCAGGGAGGATCCGGCGCAGTTTTATACGGATACTACCAGGAGATAGAGTAAAAATTGAAGTAAGTCGTTATGATTCAACCAGAGGACGTATAATTTATAGACTTCGCAACAAAGATTCGAACGATTAGGTGATTTTTTAAACATTCCTTTCATGGGGACACAATTCGAAGTTAAAAAAAAATATTCAAGAAACTTATTTTCCTCAAAAGAGTAGATTCAGAATTAAGGTAAGGAATAAGAAATATGAAAATAAGGACTTCTGTTCGTAAAATTTGTGAAAAATGTCGACTGATCCGTAGGCGCGGACGAATTATAGTGATTTGTTCCAATCCGAGACATAAACAGAGACAAGGATAATCTTTCTAAAAAAGAACTTTCTTTTCTAAAGGGGAGGACCCATGTAAGAATAAAAGATCTGTTTTAACATGAAATGGATATCTCCGTATCTTTTCTTTCTGTATATTTCTGACTCATATTTATGAGATGATAAAATATGACAAAAGCTATACCAAGAATTGGTTCACGTAGGAATGGACGTATTGGTTCACGTAAGAATGGACGTAGAATACCAAAAGGAGTTATTCATGTTCAAGCGAGTTTCAACAATACCATTGTAACTGTTACAGATGTACGAGGTCGGGTGGTTTCTTGGGCCTCCGCGGGTACTTCTGGATTCAAAGGCACAAGAAGAGGTACACCGTATGCTGCTCAAGCCGCAGCGGTAAACGCTATTCGTACAGTAGTCGATCAGGGTATGCAACGGGCAGAAGTTATGATAAAAGGCCCTGGTCTCGGAAGAGATGCAGCATTACGAGCCATTCGTAGAAGTGGTATACTATTAAGTTTAGTACGTGATGTAACACCTATGCCACATAATGGGTGTCGACCTCCTAAAAAAAGACGTGTGTAGAAATAAGAATTAAACAGATTTCAAGAGAAATAAACGATTCAATGATCTGATCAAATATTATAATAATACTTATTATAGTATGGTTCGAGAGGAAGTAGTAGGATCCACTCGAACACTACGGTGGAAATGTGTTGAATCAAGAGTAGACAGTAAGCGTCTTTATTATGGTCGTTTCATTCTGTCCCCGCTTATGAAAGGTCAAGCCGATACCATAGGTATTGCCATGCGAAGGGCTTTACTTGGAGAAATAGAAGGAACATGTATCACACGTGCAAAATCTGAGAAAGCAGCACATGAATATTCTACGATAGTAGGTATTGAAGAATCAGTACATGAAATTTTACTAAATTTGAAAGAAATTATATTGAGAAGTAATCTGTATGGAGTTATAGACGCATCCATCTGCGTCAGGGGGCCTAGATACGTAACCGCTCAAGATATCATCTCACCACCTTACGTGGAAATAGTTGACACGACACAACATATAGCTAACCTGACGGAACCAATTGATTTGTGTATTGAATTACAAATCAAGAGAGATCGCGGATATCGTATGAAATCCGCAAATAACTCTCAAGATGGAAGTTATCCTATAGATGCTGTATCCATGCCTGTTCGAAATGCGAATCATAGTATTCATTCTTATGGGAATGGGAATGAAAAACAAGAGATACTTTTTCTAGAAATATGGACGAATGGAAGTTTAACTCCTAAGGAAGCACTTTATGAAGCTTCTCGTAATTTGATTGATTTATTTATTCCTTTTCTACATGCGGAGGAAGAGGACATTAATTTCGAAGAGAATAAAAACAGGTTTCCTCTACCCCTTTTTACCTTTCAAAATAGATTAACTAATCTAAAGAAAAACAAAAAAGGAATTCCATTGAAATGTATTTTTATTGACCAATCAGAATTGCCTTCCAGGACCTATAACTGTCTCAAAGGGTCCAATATACATACATTATCGGACCTTTTGAGTAACAGTCAAGAAGATCTTATGAGAATTGAATTTTTTCGAATAGAAGATGTAAAACAGATATTGGACACTCTACAGAAGTATTTCGCAATTGATTTATCTAAGAATAAGAATAAGTTTTCATTTTAAATCCATTGTAATTATTTCATCTTCTTTTTATAATAGAAAAAAAAAAAAGTTAGAAAGAAAAAAAGAATAAAATTCGTTTTTAATCTTTGGCACGATCCG